AAATGTTTCTTCTATCTAAAATAAAAGAATGTACCCTTCTATCCAAATCCAATTTGCATCGATAAAATAAATCCAAATTCCAGATTCCGGCAGTAGATGAATAATTGCAAATTTTTGTGTGTACGAGATTAGAATAACTTCAAAATAACTGACATAATTTTTTATTTTTCCTGATCAGAAAAATACATGAAAAAGAAAGGAGGTAGAAAAATTTGTTGATTTATGGTTAAAGAAGAAAAACAAGAAAACAGGGGTTCTGTTGAATTTCAAGTATTCAGTTTCACCAATAAGATACGGAGACTTGCTTCACATTTAGAATTACACAAAAAAGATTTTTCATCGGAAAGAGGTCTACGAAGACTTTTGGGAAAACGTCAACGTTTGCTGGCTTATTTGGCAAAGAAAAATAGAGTACGTTATAAGAAATTAATAAGTCAGTTGGATATTCGGGAGAAGTAATTTAATCGTTCGAATTTTTTTCTTATTTTATTAGTAGTCTTATAGTAGTCTTAGATTTTGCATTTTGATGAGCCTCGTTTTGAGGAATTCATGGAATAATCCATTTTCATGGAATAAAGAATAAGAACAAGGATATGAGTCTATCGCTTAAAAGAAAAGATCTCATGATAGTCAATATGGGTCCTCAACACCCATCAATGCATGGTGTTCTTCGACTAATTGTTACTCTCGATGGTGAAGATGTTATTGATTGCGAACCCATATTAGGGTATTTACACAGAGGAATGGAAAAAATTGCGGAAAACCGAAGTATTATACAATACTTGCCTTATGTAACACGATGGGATTATTTAGCTACTATGTTTACAGAAGCAATAACGGTAAATGCACCAGAATTCTTGGAGAATATTCAAATACCCCAAAGAGCCAGCTATATTAGAGTAATTATGTTAGAATTGAGCCGTATAGCTTCTCATTTGTTATGGCTTGGACCTTTTATGGCGGATCTCGGGGCACAGACTCCTTTTTTCTACATTTTTAGAGAGAGAGAATTGATATATGATCTATTTGAAGCTGCTACAGGTATGCGAATGATGCATAATTACTTTCGCATCGGAGGGGTAGCTGCCGATCTCCCTTATGGATGGATGGATAAATGTTTAGATTTCTGTGATTATTTTTTACAAGGAGTTGTTGAATATCAACAACTTATTACACAGAATCCTATTTTTTTAGAACGAGTTGAAGGAGTCGGTTTTATTAGCGGAGAAGAAGCTGTAAATTGGGGCTTATCAGGACCAATGTTACGAGCTTCTGGAATACAATGGGATCTTCGTAAAATCGATCCTTATGAGTCTTACAATCAATTCGATTGGAAAGTCCAATGGCAAAAAGAAGGAGATTCGTTAGCTCGCTATTTAGTACGAGTCGGCGAAATGAGGGAATCCATAAAAATTATTCAACAGGCTGTAGAGAAAATTCCTGGAGGACCTTATGAGAATTTAGAAGCCCGACGCTTTAAGAAAGCAAAGAATCCCGAATGGAATGATTTTGAATATAGATTTCTTGGTAAAAAACCTTCGCCCAATTTTGAATTATCAAAGCAAGAGCTTTATGTAAGAGTAGAAGCTCCAAAAGGCGAATTAGGAATTTATCTGGTAGGAGATGATAGTCTTTTCCCATGGAGATGGAAAATTCGTCCACCGGGTTTTATTAATTTGCAAATTCTTCCTCAGCTAGTTAAAAAAATGAAATTGGCTGATATCATGACAATATTAGGTAGTATAGATATCATTATGGGGGAAGTTGATCGTTGAAATGATAATAGATAGGGTAGAGGTAGAAACTATCAATTCTTTTTCGAAATCGGAATTATTAAAAGAAATCTACGGACTTATATGGATTCTACCCATTTTGGCCCTCCTACTGGGAATCACAATAGAAGTACTCGTAATTGTGTGGTTAGAAAGAGAAATATCCGCATCGATACAACAACGTATTGGTCCTGAATATGCTGGCCCCCTGGGACTGCTTCAAGCTATAGCAGATGGAACTAAACTACTTTTAAAAGAGGATATCCTCCCATCCCGAGGAGAGATTCCTTTATTTAGCATTGGTCCCTCTATAGCAGTCATATCCATTTTATTAAGTTTTTTAGTTATCCCTTTGGGATATCGTTTTGTTTTAGCTGATCTTAGTATTGGTGTTTTTTTATGGATTGCGATTTCAAGTATTGCTCCTATTGGTCTTCTCATGGCAGGATATAGCTCAAATAATAAATATTCTTTTTCAGGCGGTCTACGAGCGGCTGCTCAATCTATTAGTTATGAAATACCATTAACTTTTTGTGTACTAGCAATATCTCTACGTGTGATTCGTTAAAATAGGATCTTTTTCCTCTAAAATACATTGAATGCTTATCTTCCTTTGCTTATTCTGTATTCGCGTTGGTAAGTTAAACTCGATAGCTATATGAGTGAAACAAAACAGCTTATTAATTTGTAGTAAAAATACAAAATCTCATTTCCTACGTACAAGAAAAAAGTTCAAGTAAACATAAGCAGTGTAAACTCTTTACCCCAAGGTTGAGATTGTTTAATTAGTCATCATATCTTGAAGCGGGCAAGAATAAAGGATTCGCGGTATGGAATTCCATTAATATTTTGAGTTATTACTATAATTTAAACTTATAACCATAAGGCAATCCATCAAAAGTTAGTGAGGGATTAGGAACACTAAAGTACATACAGGATTAGTAATGAGAGAATCTAAATCATTAGACATTTTTCCTCATAAAAGGAATCATAATAAGGACTTAAAATTGGTGGAAATGATCAAGCAGTACTTTCTTCAGATTCCGGTCTAGAGTATGTTCCCATTCACTTGTTAAGGAAATGGCTATCAAGAACGAATTAACCCTTTATTCTTTTTTTTAAGTATACCCCTCCCGGGGAAAGAAGAATAGGACAAAAGATATGGAATACAATACAAAAAAGGATCTTTATTTATTCTTTCCTTCCTTTATCCCTATTCATACAGAATTCCTCATGAACTAATGCCAAACTCTTTCCATTTATTAATTGCTATAATGAGTGATTTATTCCAATATTAAGTTATTACCGAACAAAGAAAAATTTTATTATATAAAGGATGAGATCAATTCGGAAGCGCTTTTTTGTTATTCTAGCAGACGTAATTGCTTTGGTCTAATTTTGGGCTTTCCAATCAATTTTATCTTACCTAATTCTATCTATGCCCAGGGGATAATACCGAAACGAAACAATCCTTTTTTCTGATCATAGAGGAGCCGTATGAAGCTAAGGTTTCATGTACGGTTTTGGAATAGCGGTGGGAACTGTGATGTTATCATCGACTATGATTATCTAATAGTTCAAGTACAGTTGATATAGTTGAAGCACAGTCCAAATATGGTTTTTTTGGATGGAATCTTTGGCGTCAGCCTATAGGTTTTCTAGTTTTTCTAATTTCTTCTTTAGCAGAATGTGAAAGATTACCCTTTGATTTACCAGAAGCAGAAGAAGAATTAGTAGCAGGTTATCAAACCGAATATTCTGGTATTAAATATGGTTTATTTTATCTTGTTTCTTACCTAAATTTATTAGTTTCCTCTTTATTTGTAACTGTTCTATACTTAGGCGGGTGGAATTTCTCTATTCCCTATATATCCTTTTTTGGATTTTTCCAAATGAATAAAATAATTGGAATTTTGGAAATGGTAATAGGTATCTTTATTACATTAACTAAAGCTTATTTATTTCTCTTCATTTCTATCACAATAAGATGGACTTTACCCAGGATGAGAATGGATCAGTTATTAAATCTTGGATGGAAATTTCTTTTACCTATTTCTCTGGGCAATCTCTTATTAACAACTTCTTCCCAACTAGTTTCACTATAAATAAGAATACAATAACAGTAAGAATATTTTTAACACAAAAGTTCTCTCAAACAAGAGAAAGAAACATACCTTTTTCATATATAGATTTAGAATATGTTCCCTATGCTAACTGGGTTCATTAGTTATGGTCAACAAACAATACGCGCCGCAAGATACATTGGTCAAGGTTTAATAATTACCTTATCCCACACAAATCGTTTACCTATAACGATTCACTACCCTTATGAAAAATCAATTACATCGGAGCGTTTCCGGGGGCGAATACACTTTGAATTTGATAAATGCATTGCTTGTGAAGTATGTGTTCGCGTATGCCCGATAGATCTACCCCTTGTGGATTGGAAATTTGAAAAGGATATTAAAAGAAAACAATTGCTTAATTATAGTATTGATTTCGGAGTTTGTATATTTTGTGGTAACTGTGTTGAATACTGTCCCACAAATTGTTTATCAATGACTGAAGAATATGAACTTTCTACTTATGATCGTCATGAATTGAATTACAATCAAATTGCTTTGGGTCGGTTACCAATCTCCATAATGGGAGATTACACAATTCAAACAATTAGGAATTCGCCTCAAAGTAAAATAGACGAAGAAAAATCTTGGAATTCAAGAACGATTACGGATTACTAGGTATTAGGATTTTTTTATTAGAAAAATCCATTTTTACTAACTCTAACGAAAAAAGAATAACTACTGCTTAACAACTTATATGCATATACAAAAAAATATCCTAATACCTTTTTCCTTCCTTGAATCTTTTAGTTTTAGTCAGTTCATGAAAAATTTTATACTAGAAATTTCTTCTTATCCATAATGGATTTACCTGGACCAATACATGAGATTCTTGTGCTATTTGGGGGATTTGTTCTTCTACTAGGAGGTCTAGGAGTAGTATTACTTACCAACCCAATTTATTCTGCCTTTTCGCTGGGATTAGTTCTTGTTTGTATATCCTTATTCTATTTTTTATTAAATTCCTACTTTGTAGCTGTCGCACAACTTCTTATTTATGTGGGAGCCATAAATGTCTTGATCATATTTGCTGTAATGTTTGTAAACGGCTCAGAGTGGTCTAAAGATAAGAATTATTGGACGATTGGAGATGGGTTTACTTTACTCCTTTGTATAACTATTCCTTTTTCACTAATGACTACTATCCCAGATACGTCGTGGTATGGAATTCTTTGGACTACAAGATCAAACCAAATAGTAGAACAGGGTCTCATAAATAACGTTCAACAAATTGGGATTCATTTAGCAACGGATTTTTATCTTCCGTTTGAACTCATTTCCCTAATTCTTCTAGTTTCTTTAATAGGTGCAATTACTATGGCTCGACAATAAGAAATACTTAGAATGAGTCAAAATTCTTAGAATTTCAAATATAAAATAAATAACTAAAGAATCAAAATTTTGATTTAGTAAAACCCATCTACTGCCAACACAACAAATACCTTCTTTTCTCTTTTGTTGTGTAATTGTTCTATTCTAATTAATTGAATCGGTTCAATTCTTGCCCTCATATTGAAATGAATCGAGATTGATAAGGAGTTAGTTAATGATGTTTGAGCATGTACTTTTTTTGAGTGTCTATTTATTTTCGATTGGTATCTATGGATTGATCACAAGCCGAAACATGGTTAGAGCTCTAATATGTCTTGAACTTATACTGAATTCAATTAATCTAAATCTCGTAACATTTTCTGATCTATTTGATAGTCGCCAATTAAAAGGAGACATTTTCGCAATTTTTGTTATAGCCCTTGCAGCTGCTGAAGCAGCTATTGGACTATCTATTCTTTCTTCCATCCATCGTAACAGGAAATCAACTCGTATCAATCAATCCAATTTTTTGAATAATTAGACATAGAATCCTCTAAACAAAGGCGCATATATAATAATAAGAAACATTAAGATGAATAGAAATCTAATCTTATTTTCTTATTAGTGTTTAATAATATCCATTTTTGGAGTAGGTTATTTCAGAGTATTGTTTTTTACTTATTGAATATTGCATTTTTGCAATTCATTGATATTGCAATTTGAATATTGCAATAATTTATATTGAAAAGATGATAGCCAATTTATTGGCTAATTCGAATTAGTATGTAGAATTCGTATAATTATGACTGTTGAAGCCTTAAATTCAAGTCTCTTGGCTCTTTTCACGCTTTCTCACAAACAGATTACGAAATATATTGCATTATTTGTTAAAGTTTGGATAAACCATTGCTTCATCTGGTGTCTATAATACATCTAATTTATATAGTACTAATTTCATTTTTTACCAGATCGAAAATTTGTATGTTGAAAAGGAAAATTTAGAGATCCAATGTCACATTCTGTAAAAATTTATGATACATGTATAGGATGCACTCAATGTGTACGAGCTTGCCCAACAGATGTATTAGAAATGATACCCTGGGATGGATGTAAAGCCAAGCAAATTGCTTCCGCGCCGAGAACCGAAGATTGTGTGGGTTGTAAGAGATGCGAATCCGCCTGCCCAACGGATTTTTTAAGTGTCCGCGTTTATTTAGGGCCTGAAACAACCCGCAGCATGGCTCTATCTTATTGATACGTTACAAAAAACTCCACTTGAATCGTCTGATTCCTCTTTACCGAAGAAGCCTGTGCTCGAAATAATCGAGCATGGGCTTTTCTGGTCAAAACGTATCTTGTCTTTATTACTTTATCATGAGTTATTTTCCTTGGTTAACAATACTTGTTGTTTTGCCGATATTTGCAGGTTCATTAATTTTCTTTTTACCTCATAAAGGAAATAAAATCGTTAGGTGGTATACTATAGCTATTTGTTTATTAGAATTCCTTCTAATGATTTATGCATTCTGTTATCATTTCCAATTGGAGGATCCCTTAATCCAATTAAAGGAGGATTCTAAATGGATAGATGTTTTCGATTTCCACTGGAGATTGGGAATCGATGGACTTTCATTAGGATCCATTTTATTGACAGGATTTATCACTACTTTAGCTACTTTAGCGGCTTGGCCGGTTACTCGGAATTCGCAATTATTCTATTTCCTGATGCTAGCAATGTATAGCGGTCAAATAGGATTATTTTCTTCACGAGACCTTTTACTTTTTTTTATCATGTGGGAGTTAGAATTAATTCCTGTTTACTTACTTTTATCCATGTGGGGGGGAAAGAGGCGTCTGTATTCAGCTACCAAGTTTATTTTGTATACTGCAGGCGGTTCCATTTTTTTCTTAATTGGAGTTCTGGGTATGGGATTATATGGTTCCAATGAACCCGGATTAGATTTAGAAAGATTGATTAATCAATCATACCCTACAACATTAGAAATACTACTGTATTTTGGCTTCCTTATTGCTTATGCTGTCAAATTGCCGATTATACCTTTACATACGTGGTTACCAGATACCCATGGGGAAGCGCATTACAGTACATGTATGCTTTTAGCCGGAATTCTATTAAAGATGGGAGCATACGGATTGATTCGGGTCAATATGGAATTGTTACCGCATGCTCATTATCTATTTTCCCCCTGGTTGGTAATAATAGGAGCGGTGCAAATAATCTATGCAGCTTCAACTTCTCTTGGTCAACGAAATTTCAAAAAAAGAATAGCCTACTCCTCCGTATCTCACATGGGTTTCATAATTATAGGAATTGGTTCCATAACCAACATTGGACTAAATGGAGCTATTTTACAAATATTATCTCATGGATTTATTGGTGCTACACTTTTTTTCTTGGCGGGAACGGCTTGTGATAGAATGCGTCTTGTTTATCTCGAAGAACTGGGGGGAATATCTATCCCAATGCCAAAAATTTTTACCATGTTTAGTAGCTTTTCAATGGCTTCTCTTGCCTTGCCGGGAATGAGCGGTTTTGTTGCAGAATTAGTAGTATTTTTTGGACTAATTACTAGTCCTAAATTTATGTTAATGCCAAAAATGCTAATTACTTTTGTAATGGCAATAGGAATGATATTAACTCCTATTTATTTATTATCCATGTTACGCCAGATGTTCTATGGATACAAGCTATTTCATGTTCCAAACAAAAATTTTGTAGATTCTGGACCACGGGAACTCTTTCTTTTAATCTGTATCTTTTTACCAGTAATAGGAATTGGTATTTATCCAGATTTTGTTCTCTCTCTATCCGTTGATAGGGTAGAGGTTCTATTATCCAATTATTATACTAAATAGGATTTTCTTTTTTTAACCAGTCCGCTCTATATTCCAGAGTGGAAAAATACAAAATTCAGAAAAAAGTAAAAAAGTCTAATTAGATCTATCTCGAATTTTTGAGAACCCCTTGAACGTCTTTTCAAAGGGTTCTCAAATCAAACAAAAAAGGAAAAAACCTGAAGGTTTTATGTTATGTAATTATTTAGATGGTAATGTAAATGAACCGTAACTATGTAAACCTATTCCTAATAGATTGATACCAAAATAGCAGATCCAAATTATAAGAAATCCTATCGAAGCTACAAGTGCGGAATTCGTACCCTTCCAATTTGGATTTGTTCTACTATGTAAATATATTGCAAATATGGTCCAGGTAATAAATGCCCAAGTTTCCTTAGGATCCCAATTCCAATAGGATCCCCATGCCTCATTAGCCCATACTGCTCCACAAAGAATACCCACGGTTAAAAGAGTAAACCCTAGACTAATGACACGATAACTCCAAGAATCCAAACGCTCAGTTAATTGATATTTGTAATAATTTGGAAATACGGGAAAAGAGGTGTTTTTTAAAGCACTTCTTTTTGCATATAAATATTCAATCTCACTAAAGAAAAATGTTTTTCTTAAAACATTTTTCTTTAGTGAAAAGAAATCGAAAGAATTTCGAAATCTAATGATTAGAAGAGCAGCGGATAATAAGGATCCGCACAAAAGAGTTGCATAGCTTAGTAACATCATACTGACATGCATCATTAACCACTGAGATTGTAGAGCAGGTACTAGTATTGTGGATTGATGCATTTCAGTTAAAAGACCCGATGTGGCAAAGCCTTGCGTTAAAATAGTACTTGGCGTAGTTATCGTGCTTAAATCATTTTTCGAGTTCTGTATCTTAGGAATAGTATGAAGAATATACAGAGTCCATGAAAGGAAGATCAATGATTCATATAAATTACTTAATGGAAAATGTCCCGAAGAAACCCAACGAGAGACTAAAAATCCTGTTATAGAGAAAAAAGTAGCTATCATTCCTTTTTCTGACGAATCACGTAATCCCCTAAGTTCACGAACTAATAAGGTTATCAAATGAATCGTAATCACAATTGAAATGGTTGAGAAAGAGATATGAGTTAGTATATGTTCTAAAGTTGCAAATAGCATAACGATAAGGTCCCATTACAAAATTGGAAATTTCGAATTGAATCCATTTTCTAATTTATTGTATTCTTTTTCGAGAATGCCGCCACTCGGATTCGAACCGAGATGCTTGAGCACTGCTTCCTAAGAGCAGCGTGTCTACCAATTTCACCATGGCGGCTAATTTGAAATAATAAATAGTTAACTTAAAAAAAATAATAGTTATTTTATCGTGGATCGTCGAGACTGGGAGAGGCCATAGAATTTAGGAACATTAGAAGTTCATCATTAACTACAATGAAATGAATTTTGTATTTTTTTTAGAAAAATTTATAGAATGAAAGCCTTTACACTCTTATTAATATGATGTACCAGTCCTAAACCCATTTATATGGGAATTTTTGATAAGATTAGGTAGAGCTTGTAAGTCCTATTGCAAGAATAGTCTACTTTTTATAATAGAATCCTCGTTTTTATGAGGATTCTATTATAAATATAAAAAAAAGTTCTTTGATAGGAAAAGAATACTGAGGACACAATATACCAAAAACTTTTGTTCTATATAATGATAATGGAGGGATTCGTTCTAAGAATATTGTACCGAGGAATTCGACACATAAAAGTACATTTATTAATTAATCCGAATTATTCATTCATATTAAATAATTGGAATTTCTTTTGGATAGTTCAATTCAGATTATTTCTAAATCTTATTATTTGTTTGCTTGTTGCCCAGAAAAACCTTTTGGTTTTGGATGCTCGTTGCCGCTAGAAAATGATCTTGATTTTGCTAAAGAATAAGATTGTACTATGGAAAAATAAGTTTTTTTTTTCCAAAGATTTTTACGAATACGCTTTTTTGACATCGAAGTACGTTTTTTTGGAACTGCCATTCAAAAAGGGAATTACTTTTTTCTAGTTGTATGTGAAAGACATCTATTGCCGCAAATCCATCCTTCTTTCTGTTTTTTCTTAGTATTTATACTTAGATACTGAAAGATACTTAAATGATACTGAAAGATACTGAAATTCTAAATTCTTCTTTAGTTCATTTTGTCTAATGTGGGTAAGACAAGAGTTTTTTAAGATTTTCTATTTAAATCAATTTATATATTAAATATACTCCATATATAAATATATGGTATGGGGGATAAGCCCTCATATAAGAGGGGGATATAAAAAGAAGGAAGGTAAAATTCAATTAGTTAATTAAGTTCAGAAAGCTATTCCATAATTGAATTCCAATAAAAAAAATACTTAGTCTCTTAAACAAGACATTCTAAAACTTAGAGAATTCTAGTCATTAGGATTTCCTTTTATATGAAATAAGCAATATTCGAGAATTTCCTATAAATATAGGTTTTCTTTGGAATTCAATCAATCAATTACGAAACAACAGAGCTCTTTTATTTTAACAGAAAGAAATACAAAAATGATTAGAAAGTCAAATTATTCAATCTTTTTTTTGTATTTTAATAAATATCTTTTTTTTTAACTAATAACTAGATACCGAAATTCTTTGATTGACTTTTTGAATTTAAGTAACTAAACCCATTCTGAATTTTGGAATGTTTTAATGAGAGAAATTTGAAAAATCCAGAATTCCAGTATTTTTTCTTTTTCTTATTTTGTTTTTTTAATTCCTTTAGAAAGAGATAAGATTAGAAAGAGATAAGAATAGTAGAAAGAGATAAGAATAGGTTTGGTGAATCGGAAACATTTTTATTTTATAGAAAAATTGAACTATAAATTTAAACTTAAAATTGCTATTTCTTTTCTTATGGAACATACATATCAATATGCCTGGGTAATTCCTCTTCTCCCACTTCCAGTTATTATGTCAATGGGATTTGGACTTTTTCTTATTCCCACAGCAACAAAAAATCTTCGTCGCATATGGGCTTTTCCTAGTATTTTACTCTTAAGTATAGCTATGGTATTCTCACTTCACCTGTCTATTCAACAAATAAATGGAAGTTCTATCTATCAATATCTATGGTCTTGGACCATCAATAATGATTTTTCCTTAGAATTTGGATACTTGGTCGATCCCCTTACGTCTATTATGTTAATACTAATTACTACTGTAGGAATCTTAGTTCTTATTTATAGTGACGATTATATGTCTCACGATGAAGGATATTTGAGATTTTTTGTTTATATAAGTTTTTTTAATACTTCCATGTTGGGATTGGTTACTAGTTCCAATTTGATACAAATTTATTTTTTTTGGGAACTTGTCGGAATGTGTTCCTATTTATTGATAGGCTTTTGGTTTACGCGGCCAATTGCAGCGAGTGCTTGTCAAAAAGCTTTTGTAACTAATCGTGTAGGGGATTTTGGTCTGTTATTAGGAATTTTAGGTTTTTTTTGGATAACGGGTAGTTTGGAGTTTCGGGATTTGTTCAAAATAGCTAATAACTGGATTCCTAATAATGGGATTAATTCCTTACTTACTACTTTGTGTGCTTTTTTATTATTCCTTGGTGCAGTTGCAAAATCTGCACAATTTCCTCTTCACGTATGGTTACCTGATGCTATGGAAGGACCCACTCCCATTTCGGCTCTTATACACGCAGCAACTATGGTTGCTGCGGGGGTTTTTCTTCTAGCTAGACTTCTTCCTCTTTTCATATCCCTACCTTTGATAATGAGTTTCATTTCTTTAGTAGGTACAATAACACTCTTCTTAGGAGCCACTTTAGCTCTTGCTCAGAGAGATATTAAAAGAAGCTTAGCCTATTCTACAATGTCTCAATTGGGTTATATGATGTTAGCTCTAGGTATAGGTTCTTATCAAGCTGCTTTATTCCATTTGATCACTCATGCTTATTCGAAAGCTTTATTGTTCTTAGGATCCGGATCCGTTATTCATTCAATGGAACCTCTTGTTGGATATTCACCAGATAAAAGTCAGAATATGGTTCTTATGGGTGGTTTAAGAAAATACGTTCCAATCACAAGAACTACTTTTTTATGTGGTACACTTTCTCTTTGTGGTATTCCACCTCTTGCTTGCTTCTGGTCCAAAGATGAAATCCTTAGTAATAGTTGGTTGTATTCACCCTTTTTTGGAATAATAGCCTCTTTTACTGCAGGATTAACTGCATTTTATATGTTTCGGATATATTTACTTACTTTTGATGGGTATTTGCGTGTTCATTTTCAAAATTACAGTAGTACTAAAGAGGGTTCGTTGTATTCAATATCCTTATGGGGAAAAAGTATATCCAAAGGAGTCAATAGGGATTTTGTTTTATCAACAATGAAGAGTGGAGTTTATTTTTTTTCACAAAATATACCCAAAATTCCTGCTAATACAAGAAATAAGATAGGATCCTTTAGTACTCCCTTTGGGGCTAAAAAAACTTTTGTCTATCCTCATGAAACGGGAAATACTATGCTATTTCCTCTTCTTATATTATTACTTTTTACTTTGTTCATTGGATCCATAGGAATCCATTTTGATAATGGAGTAAAAGATAATAGAATATTGGAGTTAACCATATTATCAAAGTGGCTAACTCCTTCAATAAACTTGTTCCAGGAAAATTCAAATTCTTCCATAAATTCATATGAATTTCTCACTAATGCAATTTCTTCGGTAAGTTTAGCAATTTTTGGTCTATTCATAGCATATATCTTTTATGGATCCGCTTATTCTTTTTTTCAGAATTTGAATTTTCAAAATTTCCTTGTAAAAAAGAATCCAAAAAAGAGCTTTTTGGATGAAGTAAAAAAAAAGATATACAGCTGGTCCTATAATCGTGGTTATATAGATTTTTTCTATACTAGGATTTTTATCCTAGGTATAAGAAGATTAGCTGAACTAACGCATTTTTTTGATAAAGGTGTCATTGATGGAATTATCAATGGAGTAGGTCTTGCTGGTTTTTGTATAGGAGAAGAAATCAAATATGTAGGGGGAGGACGAATATCATCTTATCTATTCTTTTTTTTATGTTATGTATCCTTGTTCTTATTCTTTATTCCATGAAAATGGATTATTCCATGAATTCCTCAAAACGAGGCTCATCAAAATGCAAAATCTAAGACTACTATAAGACTACTAATAAAATAAGAAAAAAATTCGAACGATTAAATTACTTCTCCCGAATATCCAACTGACTTATTAATTTCTTATAACGTACTCTATTTTTCTTTGCCAAATAAGCCAGCAAACGTTGACGTTTTCCCAAAAGTCTTCGTAGACCTCTTTCCGATGAAAAATCTTTTTTGTGTAATTCTAAATGTGAAGCAAGTCTCCGTATCTTATTGGTGAAACTGAATACTTGAAATTCAACAGAACCCCTGTTTTCTTGTTTTTCTTCTTTAACCATAAATCAACAAATTTTTCTACCTCCTTTCTTTTTCATGTATTTTTCTGATCAGGAAAAATAAAAAATTATGTCAGTTATTTTGAAGTTATTCTAATCTCGTACACACAAAAATTTGCAATTATTCATCTACTGCCGGAATCTGGAATTTGGATTTATTTTATCGATGCAAATTGGATTTGGATAGAAGGGTACATTCTTTTATTTTAGATAGAAGAAACATTTCTTCTATCTAAAATAAAAGAATTTTGCTGATTTATTTATTGCTATATCCAATTTATAGAATTGATATACCATTTAATTGATATCATTTAGCAAAATGAAACACAGCATATGCATCCATCTTTGGGCTCGAGAATTTCACGGGATAGAGATATAGTATAAGAAATAGGCTATTAAGTAACTCTAAATGAATTGTGGATACATCTGTATCCTTAACATACTGAAACGACTGCCATTATTCGTATCAAACCAATAGCGATTCATAAAAGCTAAATCTTGTAATCAATGGTGGGCCAATAATGAATTTTTTTGCATATGTATTAAGACGCTTGGTCTGATTTCGAAATTGTCCAGAGTTTTTTATGTTGTTTTCATTGCAAAATGATGGATCTCCTTCCGTAACTTTCCAATTACGAGTACGAGAATTGAAAGACATGAAAATTCTCAATTCTCTACGGCGTCTAGGAGATAGATCGAATATTTTCAGGAACAAGAAAATCAGAAGAATCTTTTTCTCTATTCACTACCATTCCGCGTCTTCGACTTCTATTAGTTTCTTTTCTTCTTTAATGCAATAGCTATAGTTTGATATAGAATCCATTTCTCAAAGTAATGGAAACCATTCTCTTATAGGAAATGGTTCGAAAATCGCTATTCCACCTTTTAGGTTTAGGTATCGTGAAAAGTGATACCTGTGAAGATCGTGCATTTCAGTCACATTCAGATCCGTTTTTCGAGTCCATGATATAACCAAATTGGATGGATCTTCCACCCGTTTAGCTAAGAAAGAATAGATGCAGAGGTGGATAATAGATCGATATGAAGATCATGAGCTGCCCCATAATGAAACCGCCAGTAGTCGCGAATATCTCCTTCTTCCCTAACCCAAGATTGGAGAAAGAAGATCTAAGAGGGACCTATGGAGAATGTGGTCAGAAATCCATAATAGAGTCCGACCACAACGACCGAATTAATTATCCTCATCGAGAAACTTAGACTACTTTAGACTACTTAAGTAGAAAAAGACTACTTAAGTAGAAAAGATTTGAAAATCATGGCATGGGTCTCCTTTTTTTCTTTCTTTAGAGTTTTCTATATGCACAATTTCTCGATGTTTCGATGAGAATTTCTTGACTTTCCATATATAGAAAGAGATAGACTATAAATGACATCTCTTATGTCAATAAGACCAAAGGGATGGATATTAAATGATAGGAAGTGCTAGGAAGTGAAATA